GTTTTTTTAGTGCCAAAATTAGTAATACTAATAAAAGGCTGCACCATGCTTCTTACATTTTCATTACTATCAATTCGATATGTATTTAAAAAAGGAGCCCCTTCGTTGTTTTTCATCATTAATAAATCGAATAAACGAAAGTTTGTTTTCATAATTTTAGGTCCTTCTTTACCCCATAGAGACATTGAATAGAATGAACTGCTTTTTTTGCCACTGTAATTTTGAAAATAAATGTTTAAATGTCCTTCAAAAGTAAGTAAATAAATGCGAAACATATAAAAGGCGGTTAATCCTGCCGTAGAATAAGCTATTATTGCAAAAATAGGTGAATACAACCAACTATCATTAAGAATTTCATCTTTGGACCAAAAACAAGCAAGAGGTGGAATACCACAAAGAGAAAGTGTACCTAATAAAAAAGAAATTTTTGTAATTGGTACATGTTTTCTTAAACCTCCCATAAGAACCATATTCTGACTTTTATCTGGAGAATATCCAACAATAGCTTCCATCGAATGAATAATAGATCCAGATCCTAAAAACAACAATGCTTTCGAATAAGCATGAGTAATCAAATGAAATAAAGCAGCTCGATACGAACCCATACCTAAAGCTAACATCATATAACCCAATTGAGACATTGTAGAATAAGCTAAACCTCTCTTAATATCTTTTTGAGCAAGAGCTAAAGTAGCTCCTAAAAATAATGTTATTATACCTATCAAAGATATTATATTTAATATATAAGGTATAACTATGAAAAGAGGAAGAAGCCTAGCTACAAGAAAAATTCCTGCTGCTACCATGGTAGCAGCATGTATAAGAGCTGAAATAGGGGTAGGCCCTTCCATGGCATCGGGTAACCAGACATGAAGGGGGAATTGAGCAGATTTAGCAACTGCGCCAGCAAATAATAGGAAAGCACAGAAAGTAATAAATAAAGGATTAACTTCATTATTATAAACCAAATTATTGAATATTTCAAACAAATCCCGAAATTCAAAACTACCTGTTATCCAATAAAAACCTAAAATTCCTAATAAAAACCCAAAATCTCCAACACGATTAGTTACAAACGCTTTCTGACAAGCATTCGCCGCACTGGGTCGGGTGAACCAAAAACCTATTAATAGATAAGAACACATTCCAACCAATTCCCAAAAAATATAAATTTCTATTAAATTAGAACTAGTAACTAATCCCAACATTGAAGTATTGAAAAAACTCATATAAGCAAAAAATCTCACGTATCCTCGATCATGAGACATATAATTATCACTATAAATAAGAACCATAACCCCAACACTAGTGATTAATATTGACATAATAGAAGTAAGTGGGTCAATTAAGGAGCCGAACTCTAAAGAAAAATCATTATTGATGGTCCAAGACCATACATATTGATAGACAGAATTGTTATTTAGTTGCTGAATAAAGAAATGGGCTGAAAAAATCATAACTATACTTAATAATAAAACACTCGGAAAAGCCCACATACGGCGAAGATTTTTAGTTGCCGTTGGAAAAAGTAGAAGTCCTGCTCCTATTAACATAGGAACTGGAAGGGGAATGAACGGTATGATCCATGAATATTGATATGTATATTCCATATAAAAATAAATATAAAAATTATCTTAATTAATTGTTTCTGATTCACCAGTTCTTATTTCTTTTCTTTTGAAAGCGGTCGATTAATAAAAAAATTAAGATATATAAAATACAACTTAAAATAGAATTTCCAACCTTAATTATTCGGAATCTTTCCAAACTACTTCAAATATTTCAAATGAAGATGAAGAATTAGGGTTAGTCAAATGATATAAACAAGTTACGAGCGAAAAATAAATATGTACTTTAATTTATTATTAGTTTATTATTAATATTGAATTGTTAATATGAAATTTTATGAAGATAAAAACGAAAAATTGCAATTTCGATCTAATTATTACGTAATACAATAATTTATTTATATCTATAGAGCAAGGCTAAATAATGACAGCAAAAAGGTAGTTAATAGGAATCATAGGGCCCATAACTTGACTCATAAAACCTATTTATTGCAGTTTGGTTCGGTTATTCCCAATCATTAACGAATTTTTTTAGAACTAATGTCTTCGATTACAATAAAAACGATTTATAAGAAATGCTTTGCTATCCTAGACTTTTTTATGTAAAATAAAAACGGAGGGGCAAAAAAAAATGGCTTTTATTTTAGTTTTAGAAAGTGTTTTGTATATTTTAATCAATTAACTACATAGGACCATTCGAATTTAAAAATTAAAATTAAATGTCCTCTTTCTTCGAACTTGACCCATTTTTTTAATATAATAAAAAAAAAATAAAAATTATTACAGTTTTTTTTTTATTAATCTTAAGCGGAAGAGGAATTGAGTTTTTAAACCTTTCCAGGTAGTTTTTAAACCTTTCCATGTATTTTATTACATGTAAGAATGTAATATGACAAAAATAGAAAGTAAAGACCCCAAACCCCTTTTGTTTGTATTTTTTATTTTATCAACTTCAATCTATTCTATTTGGCATAGTAGATCGTATTGTTCTTAGTAATATTTTAAACAATTTTTCCAAACACCAAGGGAATGCAATTTCTAGAATAGCTAGCTAGAGATATAGTAAAGAACAATTGATTTTGAACACTAGATGTCTTTCACATCCAACCGATGAACCGATTCTAATTTTAAAATGGCAGTTCCAAAAAAGCGCACCTCTAGTTCCAAAAAACGTATTCGTAAAAATATTTGGAAAAAGAAAGGATATTGGGCAGCATTGAAAGCTTTTTCATTAGCGAAATCTCTTTCTACCGGTAACTCAAAAAGTTTTTTTTGTGTGACAAATAAATAATTAAACAATAGACTAAATAATATGAATAGGTCTAATTCAAAAAAATGATTCTAATTTTTGTTAGAATTTTTTTTTGTAAAATTTACAAGTTATCAAGAATATAAATAATATTAATCTAATAATAATATAATAATAGATTATTATCTAAATTAATATTTCATTTTTATTAAAACAAAATGAATTCCATTTTATATTGTTATTGCTATTAGAGAATGGAATTCATTTTGTTTTTTTTAGTTCGAGCCATGGCAAAATTATCTCGTTACAAATGTTCCTTTTATTTTCAGGAGACCATAAATAAAGTAAAGTAATAAAAAAGTAATAAACTAAAAAATGAAAAATCCCGTTCTTAGTTAACTTAAAAAAAGGATACTCTAAAATAAAAATAACTAATAAACAAAAGATAAGATTATTAATATTATTAAAGAAAATGGTTAGATTAAATGCCTGATTTTGAAACAAATTTTTAGTCATCAATTTGAATGTTTCCTAAAAAAATATTGAATTAACCCTCCCAATCTCGACGATTGAATAAAAATAGGTTATTATGATTTTGAATAAGCCGCTATGGTGAAATCGGTAGACACGCTGCTCTTAGGAAGCAGTGCTAGAGCATCTCGGTTCGAGTCCGAGTAGCGGCATGGCTTTTTCTAAAAGAGTAAGCCCTATAATGAATTCAATTCCCTATTTCAATTCCTATAATTGAGAACCCCTTTAATAAATTTTATGATAGTTTCAACTTTAGAGCGTATATTAACTCATATATCCTTTTCGATCATTTCAATTGTAATTACAATTCATTTGATAACTTTATTTGTCGATGAAATCGTAGGACTATATGATTCATCAGAAAAGGGCATGATAGCTACTTTTTTCTGCATAACAGGATTATTAGTTATTCGTTGGATTTATTTTGGGCATTTACCATTAAGCAATTTATATGAATCATTAATTTTTCTGTCGTGGGGTTTTTCCATTATTCATATGATTCCGTATTTTAAAAAACATAAAAACCATTTAAGCGCAATAACGGCGCCAAGTGTTATTTTTACCCAGGGTTTCGCTACTTCAGGTCTTTTAAATGAAATGCATCAATCTGCAATATTAGTACCGGCTCTCCAATCGCATTGGTTAATGATGCACGTAAGTATGATGGTGTTGAGCTATGCAGCTCTTTTGTGTGGATCATTATTATCACTAGCTCTTCTAGTCATTACATTTCGAAAATCCATAAGGGTTTTTAGTAAAAGCAAGAATTTGTTAACTGAGCAATTTTCCTTTGGTGAGATTCAATACGTGAATGAAAGAACCAATATGTTAAAAAACACTTCTTTGATTTCTTCTCAGAATTATTACAGATATCAATTAATTCAACAATTGGATCGATGGAGTTATCGTATTATTAGTTTAGGATTTATCCTTTTAACCATAGGTATTCTTTCGGGAGCAGTATGGGCTAATGAAGCATGGGGATCCTATTGGAATTGGGATCCAAAAGAAACTTGGGCATTTATTACTTGGACCATATTTGCGATTTATTTACATATTCGAACAAATAAAAATTATGAAACTAAAAATTCTGCAATTGTGGCCTCAATGGGCTTTCTTATAATTTGGATATGTTATTTTGGGGTTAATCTATTAGGAATAGGGTTGCATAGTTATGGTTCGTTTAGATTACCATCTAATTGAATTTAAAGTACTTGACAACGAGAAGCCTAGGGCAGCATACATATAGATATGAAACCCTTATATCAACCATCAAGAACCATTTGAATCATTCCATTTCCATTACTTGATTCAAATGGTTCTCAAAATGTCAAAATATCAGGTTCTATTTTTATAATAGAATTCCAATTTTTTTATTTAACTTAAAAGCTGAAAAAGACTTTTTTTTGGACAATGAACGATTTTTAAAATCATCGTATTTTTTTTTTGTTTCTTGACAAAAACTATCTATAAAAAAAATTTGATAGAATAGCTTCGACCTTGTCAACTGATAATGAGAAAACGAAATCGGGATAAATACCAATACCTATTACCGGTAAAAGGATCGAAATCGAAATAAATAACTCGCGCGGTCCAGAATCAAAAAAATAAGAGTTTTTTGGGACATTAAAAAGCTTGTATCCATAGAACATCTGGCGTAACATAGATAATGAATAAATAGGAGTTAATATCATTCCAATTGCCATTACAAAAGTAATTAAGATTTTTGTTATTAAAAGATATTTTTGGCTAGTAAGTATTCCAAAAAAAACTACCAATTCGGCAACAAAACCGCTCATGCCCGGTAATGCAAGCGAAGCCATTGATAAGATACTGAAAGTCGTGAATATTTTTGGAATTGAGACGGCCATTCCGCCCATTTCGTCGAGGTAAACAAGTCGTATTCTATCATAACTCGTTCCAGCCAAGAAAAAAAGTGCAGCGCCAATAAATCCGTGAGAAATTATTTGTAAAATGGCCCCGTTGAGCCCTGTATCGCTTATAGAACCAATTCCTATAATTATGAAACCCATATGAGATACAGAAGAATAGGCTATTCTTTTTTTTAAATTACGCTGACCCGGAGATGTTAAAGCTGCATAGATAATTTGAATTGTGCCTACTATCATCAACCAGGGAGAAAATATAGAATGGGCATGGGGTAATAATTCCATATTGATCCGAACCAACCCATACGCTCCCATTTTTAATAAGATTCCGGCTAAAAGCATACAAGTACTATAATGTGCCTCTCCATGGGTGTCTGGTAACCATGTGTGTAGGGGTATGATCGGTGATTTGACAGCAAAAGCAATAAGAAATCCAATATAAAATATTATTTCCAGTGCTACAGGATACGATTGATTAGCTGATGTTTCAAAATTTAATGTCGGTTCATTGGAGCCGTATAAACCAATACCCAGAACTCCTATTAATAAAAAAACGGAACCTCCAGCAGTGTACAAAATAAATTTTGTAGCTGAATACAAACGTTTCTTTCCACCCCACATGGATAGAAGGAGATAAACGGGAATTAATTCTAACTCCCACATGATGAAAAAAAGTAAAAGGTCTTGAGAAGAAAATAGTCCTATTTGACCGCTATACATTGCTAACATTAGGAAATGGAATAGTCGTGAATCTCGAGTAACGGGCCAAGCCGCTAAAGTAGCTAAAGTTGTGATAAAGCCTGTCAGTAAAATGGGTCCTATAGAAATTCCATCTATTCCCAATCTCCAGTAAAAATCAAAATAATTGATCCATTTATAATTCTCCGTTAGTTGCATTAACGGATCATCCAATTGGAAACGATAACCGAATGCATAGGTTGTTAGAAGGAGTTCTACTATACATATACATATAGTATACCACCTTATTACCTTATTTCCTCTATGAGGAAGAAAGAAAATTAAGGAACCCGCGGATATTGGCAAAACTACAACTAGCGTTAACCAAGGAAAATTATTCATAGTAAAAACAAAATAAACTTGGACCAGAAAAACCCGTGCTCGAAATAAATAGATTTTGAGCGCGGGTTTTTGTCGGTAAAGGTAAAAAAATCAAATGTATTCGAGTAGGGTTTTCTGAAACGTATTAATAAGCTAGACCCATACTTCGAGTTGTTTCATGCCATAAATAAACGCGAACACTCAAGAAATCCGTTGGACAGGCAGATTCACATCTCTTACAACCGACACAGTCCTCTGTTCTTGGAGCAGAAGCTATTTGCTTAGCTTTACATCCGTCCCAAGGTATCATTTCTAATACATCAGTTGGGCAGGCTCGCACACATTGAGTACACCCTATACACGTATCATAAATCTTTACTGAATGTGACATTGGATCTATAAATTTTTAAACGTCAGAAATTTTCGATCTAGTAAGCTTGTAAATGAATCATATATTTAGACACCAGATGAATCAATAATTTACCAGAAATTTGGAAGCAATCTACTTCTGGATCGACCCATACGATAGAACCAAGATACTTTGATTTCTTACATTTTCTAAAATATGGATTAGATTTAATGTATGGTCATGTTAATTAGAATTTATGAATATTGTAATTTCTATGATTAATACTACTTATTCAACAAATTCGATTGATTGATACGAGTTGATTTTCTGTTACGATAAATTGACGAAACAATGGCCGGTCCAATAGCTGCTTCAGCGGCGGCAATAGCTATAACAAAAATTGAGAAAATATTTCCTTTTAATTGCCGGCTATCAAAAAAATCAGAAAATGTTACGAAATTTATATTAACCGCATTCAGTATAAGTTCAAGACACATAAGGGCTCTAACCATATTTCGGCTTGTGATCAATCCATAGATACCGATAGAAAATAAGTAGGCACTCAAAACAAGTACATGCTCGAGCATCATTGACTAACTCCTTATCAATTTTGATTCATTTCAATATGAACTGAATAACAATTCAACAGATTCAATTGACTAGAATATAAAGTGCGGAACAAAGAAATATATTGTATTAGTAATAGATTAAATAAAAGAGTTTTTATTTTGACTTTTAGACATAACCAATTTTAAAATGGAAGATAAAAAAATGTAATAACTAATAACACAGAACAGAGAACAGAGTTGAATTTTGATTACTGTTGGAAATTCTAGAGATTTATTACTGGCGCGCTACCGCAATTGCGCCTATTAAAGCGACTAAAAGAATTATCGAAATGAATTCAAATGGAAGAAAAAAATCTGTTGATAAATGAATTCCAATTTGTTGACTATTACTTATCAAATCTTGCTCTATAATCTGGTTTGATCTTGCAGTCCAAATAATCCCGTACCATGACGTATCCGTAATACTAATCATTAGTAAAACAAAAATACTTGTACAAACAGGCAAAGTAATCCCATCCCCAACAGTCCAAAGATTAAAATCTTTGTAATCTTCTGAACCATTCATAAACATCACAGCAAATACAATTAAAACATTTATAGCTCCCACGTAAATAAGAAGTTGTGCAGCAGCTACAAAATAGGAGTTTAATAGAATATAAAATAAGGATATACAAACAAGAACCAGCCCCAACGAAAAGGCAGAATAAATGGCGTTGGTAAATAATACCACACCTATACCGCCTAGTATAAGACCCAATCCCAGAAAGACTAAAAGAAAGTCATGTATTGGTCCAGGCAAATCCATTATATGTAAAATAAGAGATAAATAAATCTAAATGTTTTTCATGACTTTATTGAGACCTGACCAGAAATTTTTTTTAATAATTTTTGAAAAATTCCTATTTTTTTTAATAATTTTTGAAAAATTCCTAATTAAATCCTAAGAGATGGGACTAAATGTAGGTACAATTGTTGGGTTAATTTTATTCGTTATCTGAAGGAATAGGTCTAATCCGAAATTTTTTATTTCGAAATATATACAGATATATTAATTAATAGATTTTCAATCAAAATAAAGACTCGCTTCTTATCAACCAATTAATAGTTGGAATTTCTAGTTATTGACCAAACAAAACGAAAGAACCTTTATTTCTTTTAAATAAATAAATCAAAACCGAACCTTAGTATTGTTAAAGTAATTGGAATTTATTCTTGAATCAAGAGATTTACTTATTTTTTATTTGAGGTGAATTAAAAATTGTTCGAATTGTATAATCGTCAACTACTGACATTGGTAAACGACCTAAAGCAATTTGATTATAATTTAATTCGTGACGATCATAAGTAGAAAGTTCATATTCTTCAGTCATTGATAAACAATTTGTTGGACAATACTCAACACAATTACCACAAAATATACAGATTCCGAAATCAATACTGTAATTTAGTAATCGTTTCTTTCGAATATCTGTTTCCAATTTCCAATCAACAACGGGTAGATCTATAGGACATACACGAACACATACTTCACAAGCAATACATTTATCAAATTCAAAATGAATTCGACCACGGAAACGTTCCGCGGTGATTAATTTTTCATACGGATATTGAATAGTTACGGGTAAACGATTTGCGTGAGATAAAGTAATCATGAAACCTTGACCGATGTACCTTGCAGCCCGTACTGTTTGTTGACCATAATTTATGAACCCAGTTACCATAGAAAACATATCGTGAATATATATATGAATAATTTTATGTTTGTTTATTTCTCTTGTTTGAGACAAATTATGAATATAGAATATTCCTTTACAGCGAAAAGAGTTGGGAAGAAGTTGTTAATAATAGATTACCGAGAGAGATCGGTAAAAGAAATTTCCATCCAAGATTTAATAGTTGGTCCATTCTTAGCCTCGGCAAAGTCCATCTTGTTGTGATAGGAATGAACAAGAACAAATAAGTTTTAGTTAATGTAATAAAGATACCAATCGTCGCTTCAAAGACTACACCCAATTTATTTATTTCAAAAAACTCAGAAACATATATGTCTGGAATAGATATATTCCAGCCGCCCAAGTAAAGAACTGTTACAAATAATGAAGAAACTAATAGGTTTAGATAAGAAGCAACATAAAATAAACCAAACTTTATACCCGAGTATTCGGTTTGATAACCTGCTACTAATTCTTCTTCTGCTTCTGGTAAATCAAAAGGTAATCTCTCACATTCTGCTAGGGAAGAGATGAGAAAAATGATAAACCCTATAGGCTGACGCCATAAATTCCACCCCCCAAAACCATATTTTGATTGCGCCTCAACTATATCAATTGTACTTGAACTGTTAGATAATCATAGTCGGTGATACCATCACTGTTACCATCGCTATTACAGAACCGTACATGAGATTTTCATCTCATACGGCTCCTTAAAGGCCATAAATAAATCTAAGGACCGGGTAAGTATTATTTTATCTTGATACATTTGTAGGATGGATAAGGTCAAATCTTATTGGACGGTCCAAAATTAGACCAATAGAATTCTGTCTGTTATAATTATTAGTTTTAAATAATTGTTATTTTAATAATTAAATAAATTAATAATAAAATAAAAAAAAAAAAAACAAAGTACTTCTGAATTGATCTCACCCCTTCTTTAAAAATTTTCAATTCTTCTTTGTTGAGTAATAACTTAATTCTTCAATAAAATACTTCTTGTAGAAATATAACTAACATAATTAACCCGTCGTTTTTACTTACGAAACAAAATTCCATATTAATTCATGAATTATTATATATATTCTATATATATATGAATATAGAATATGAATATGGAAAAGGATAAAAAAGATATATTTTTTTATTGGAATTGGGTTTCTTTCTCTTTTTTTTTTTTTCGTTCCTATTCTTCTTTCTATTTCTTAAAAAAAGAGGGCTTACAAAATAAAGGATTTTTTCGTTCCCAATAGTTATGTATTTCATCGGTGGATAGGAGCATACTCTGGATTGGAATAGTGCCTTGGGGAGTACTTCCTAATAATTTCTACTAACTTTAAGCCCCAATTAGTATTCGTTGTTTGTATATTATGTAAAAAAGCCCTTTTTGGATAATTTACATAATTTCCATTTCCATTACAAATCCGTTACATATCTTGGTGTTTCTAACCATCCACTCGTTTTTGTTCAACCCTCCGTTATGATAATACATGTATGTTAATCCATACAAATGATAGTGAAAAATCAATACGGTGGATCTTTTGAGCCCGCTTCAAGTCAGGATGACTAATCGACCAATCTTGGGGTAAACGATTTCTTATGTTTATGTTTATTTTCGCTTAACTCTTTAACTCTTATACATGGAAAATGAGACTCAATATTTTTACTGCGAATTTATATATTCTAAATTATATAATATATATAAGCTGTTTTCTTTCACTCAATATAACTATTTTATTGAATTTTTCAATCCGAATAATGAATAAAAAAAAGAATGAAGATCTCTAACCCTACTCAATTCATTCCACCGTTTTCCTCGAAAGGAAGAATAGAGAAAGGTTTATGTCTATATATCAACGAATCGCACGTAGAGATATTGATAACACACATAAAGTTAATGGTATTTCATAACTAATTGATTGAGCAGCAGCTCGTAGACCACCTAAAAAGGAATATTTATTATTTGACCCGTATCCTGACATAAGAAGTCCAATGGGAGCAATACTTGAAATGGCAATCCATAAAAAAACACCAATATTGAGATCCGCTAAAACAAGGCGATACCCAAATGGAACTACTAAATAGCTTACTAAAATGGATATAACTGCTATGGATGGACCGATACTGAATAAACGAGTATCCCCTCTAGATGGAAAAAGATTTTCTTTGAAAAGAAGTTTTGTCCCATCTGCTAGAGCTTGAAGAACTCCCAAAGGGCCGGCGTATTCAGGTCCAATACGTTGTTGTATTCCCGCGGATATTTCTCTTTCTAACCATACAATTACCAGTACGCCTATTGTGATTCCCAATACAAGAGTCAAAATAGGAATAAGTAACCATATAATTCCATAGACCCCCTTTAAAAATTCCAATCTAGAAAAAGAATCGATCTCTTGTAATTCTAGTGTATCTAGTGTATCAATTATCATTTCAACGATCAACTTCTCCCATAATGATATCTATACTACCTAGTATTGTCATAATATCAGCCAATTTCATTCTTTTAACTAACTGAGGAAGAATTTGCAAATTGATAAAACCCGGCGGTCGAATTTTCCATCTCCAAGGAAAACCACTCCGATCCCCTATCAGAAAAATCCCCAATTCGCCTTTTGGAGCTTCGACTCGCACATAAAGTTCTTGTTTCGGCAATTCAAATGTAGGAGAAGGTTTTTTACTAATAAAGCGATATTCAAAATCATTCCATTCTGGATTCCTTTCTCTATCAAAGTAGCGGATTTCTAAGTTCTCATATGGCCCCCCCGGAATTCCTTCGAGAGCCTGTTGAATAATTTTTACAGATTCCACCATTTCACCAATTCGGACTAGATAACGAGCCAATGAATCCCCTTCTTTTTGCCACTGTACTTCCCAATCAAATTCGTCATAACACTCATACTGATCAACTTTACGAAGGTCCCATTGTATTCCGGACGCTCGCAGCATTGGTCCTGATAAACCCCAGTTTATTACTTCCTCTCGACCAATAATGCCTACCCCCTCGACTCGTTCTAAAAAAATAGGATTGCGTGTAATAAGTTGTTGATATTCAGCAACCCTTATTAAAAAATAATCGCAGAAATCCAAACATTTATCTATCCAGCCATAAGGGAGATCAGCCGCCACCCCTCCGATCCGAAAATAATTATGCATCATTCTCATACCGGTGGCAGCTTCGAATAGATCATATACTAATTCTCTTTCTCTGAAAATATAGAAAAAAGGAGTCTGTGCACCAATATCCGCCATAAAAGGGCCGAGCCATAACAGATGAGAAGCTATACGACTCAACTCCAACATAATTATTCTGATATAGCTGGCTCTTTTAGGTACTTGAATATTTCCCAGCTGTTCCGGTCCATTTACTGTTATTGCTTCTGTGAACATAGTAGCTAAATAATCCCAACGTGTTACATAAGGCAAATATTGTATAATTGTTCGGTTTTCCGCAATTTTTTCCATCCCTCGGTGTAAATAACCCAATATTGGTTCACAGTCAATAACATCTTCACCATCTAGAGTAATGATAAGTCGAAGAACACCATGCATTGATGGATGGTGGGGACCCATACTGACTACCATCAGGTCTTTTCTTGTAGCTGGTATATTCATAGGTTTTTCCTTAATTCACTCTTTCATGAATTGAATTGCTGAAAACGAAAAAAAGTTCATTCAAATTCACGATCTAATAAATCAAATAATTCAAAATGCTTCTTCAAATTAACGAGTTTTTGATTCACGAATATCCAACCGATTAATCAATTCTTTATAACCTATTCTATTTTTCTTTGACAAATAAGATAGCAGGCGTTGGCGTTTTCCCAGAATTTTACGTAGACCTCTCTGAGATAAATAGTCTTTTTTGTGTAATTGTAAATGGGAAGTAAGTCTTCGTATCCTATTGGTGAAACTTAATATTTGAAATTCAACAGAACCCCTATTTTCTTCTTTTTCTTCTTGTGAAATAACTGAGATGAATGAATTTTTTACCATAAAAGAACCCCCCCTCTTTTTTTAAGATATTTTGATTGATAGATATTTTTATTGATCAGTAATAATAATGTCACTTGTTTTAGTTTGGTATAGAGAATAATCTTAATTTCGGTCTAATTTCGACTTTTATTAAATCAAATTAAATCAATCCTATTTTAATTTCAAAATTTGAAAAGGTATACAGTATACAAAGGTATACAAAAGGATGGTTGTTTTCCATCCTCCAAAACGATAAAAACTTAGTCCTAAAATCAGACGATTTTATTGATTCATTTCTAGATCGAATTGATATGTCATTGAATTAGTATCAGAATAGAATGTAAGACATTGAATGTGCGCACCTCTTTGTCGTCATAGACCCGCTGCGTTATGGGAAAGATAGCAAAAATTTACTAGTAATGGATTTTCAATCGCGGATACATATGTATCCTTACCATACCGAAACGACTGCCGTTATTGCTATCAAACCAATACCGATTCATACAAGCTAAATCTTCTAATCGATAATTGGGCCATAGAAATAACTTTAAGTTAATAAGTTTCTTTTTATATCCTTTGTTTTTATCCAAAACTTGACTGTTTACCTTATTCCCATTCCCTAATGCTGAATTTTTATGCATATCATTTCTATTCCTAGAATTGAAACAAATTAGAATTCTAAATTCTCTCCGAAGTCTAGGTGATAAAATATTTTCAGGAACAAACAAATCATAATGATTTTTATCTCTATTTCCAGTCATCTTTTTATATTTGGTAATGACTTCATCAGAATTCTTATCAATATGGTTTTTTTCTCTGTATTTTTGATTCGTTTTGTGTTTACTTTGATGAACCGATGAAATACCAATGGTTTGATACATAATAAATTGCCCATCATTTTTTATAGATAGACGAATTGGTTCAATAATCAAAATTCCTCTTTTGATGAATTCCGTAAGAGTTAAATTTTTCTGAATCATCAGAATATCAAGACTCATTTCTCCTCTTTGAATAGAGGATATAGTTATTTCTCTTGGATTTATCAGTCTAAGCAGGAGACAATATACTTTGATGTTATTGATTATTTTTTTATTTAAAATATCATCCCATCGCAATTGAAAATGAAAATACCTTTTTAGTAAGAAATCAAACTCCGCTTTTGTATTGTTCTTGTATTGTTTTTTATTTTTTTGTTTTTTCATCTCCGAGTCCGTATAATCTTCTTCAACATCTTTTTCTTGGTTTGAAAGAGCAGATTCAAGGTTTACTTGGTCCGCTGATTCTTTTTGCTCTTTATTTCGTTTTTTTAATTCAAGAGATTTTTTTTCATTGGAGGATATAAAAAGATCTTTTTTTGTATTTCCAGCAATGCTTTTGTTTTCAATATCAGTAACGTTTTCATTTATATTAGAATCTAAAAGAAGTAATTTTTTTGGTATAACCCACGGTTTAGTTTTATACAAATTATAAAGTATCAAAAATTCGGAGAAGAACCAACGTTCAAGATTTGATATGGGGCGGTTTACTATTTCTTCATTCATTCCCATCCAATCCAAAAAATTTTTTTTTTTAGATAAATAGATTTCTTGATCTTGATGAATTGTGAGATCAAAAAAATTTTGCTTATTCATTTTATCAATTATTGGATAATCATTAAGTTTATTCTTAGTACATTTTTTATTACTATTTGGGTCAGTATCAATATTGATCCAAGCTTCAATATTGATTTTCTTTCTAAGACAAAAATGGATAATTCTCCAATCAAAATATTTTCTATCCAGATTTTTATCCATATCTGTAATATCATGTTGTACTCGATCATTATTGATAGGGATAATAGGAATACCTTCCATCATATAAAAAGATTTTAGTTTATTTGTGTTGGAGTTCGAAAAAACTTCTTGGTTGTTTTTTACATGTAATGACAATTCATAAATTGACGAGTACTTCGTATTTTCATAATTAATAGATTTATATGCTAACCGATCATATCTATATTGTTTTTTAAAATTCTCTTTTTCATTCAGTAATGAAGCCTTTTCAAAATTTTTTAGTTTTTCGTAGTGAATAAATTTAGTTTTTTTAGATGAGTTACTTAAATCCTTATTTTTATTCATATAATGGTGATTGAATCTATTTCGCCATTTTTGTGGTACTAGTCTAGACCATCTAATGTGAGATATATCATATTGATAATGATTCCTTAACCAATTTGTCCATTGATTTATTCCAGAATTCTGACAATTCTTATGTCTTAATTGAGAAAGAAAAAGTTCTTGTGTTCCAACAAAATAACCCCTTATTTCATTCTTAATAAAAGGAGCTGCTCCATTATATTGCAAGACAGATTTTAACTTATAAAAATCCAAATTGACAAATTGGGTTTGTGAGAGTTTGTAAAATACATAGGCTTGTGAAAAGTAGGATAAATCACAAAAAGTATTTGGATTTTTTTTACTAATATTAGTATTACATAGTGCTTTTTTTATAGTCGAAATAAAATGAATTAAACTTTGATTTTTTTTATCCGTTTTTTCTTGATTTGTTTCATTATTGGTAATGTATTTATTAATAATTTTTTTTATTGAGTCACGAAATGGTTGTGTATTGATCCTAGGAATATTAATGATCCACAGAAAGATATCTATGTATATCCTTTCAATGAAAAATTTTATAAAATAATGTGATTTGCGTATTAGTCGAGCATTTTTTCTTTTTAATATCTGCCAAATCTTTTTTTGTGCTTTCAACCTTTTATTATCATCACTTATTTTGTTAAAACTAATATTTCGATCCGGAATTCTAAATTCGCCCTTTTTTTCATTTGTAATTTTTTCTATTTGATTTATGATCGTGTTTGTTCTATCAGTTAGATCCTGCATTTTTTTTTCTGTCAACGAATAATTTGTCCAATTCCGAGGTATAGTTTCAATGGACGATTCAGGAATCATCAGATTACTTATTATCAAATCTTTTTTAGTTTTACTCAATTCATATACTTTTCTTTTTCTCAATCCAAATAATAGAATTGGATTTATTTTTGATAGTTCTTTTTTTATTTCTTTTAAAAAAAGAATCCTTTTAATGACCCATTTTTTTATTTCTTTTGAAACATTTAGAAACAATTTTGTTTTTTCTTTAAAAATTCTTAGAATTAGAAAACATTTCTTTTTCAATTTTCTAATTTTTCTTTTGAGTTCTTTAAAAATGGGTTCAAAAAACGATTCTTGTTTTCTGGAAGAATCAAAAGGGAATTCTGCTTCCATTCCAAAAATTGTTAAAAAACAAGAATCATTTTTTGAATCTTTCTTTTTCATTGGATCGTTATAAGGGGCTCGTGGATTCGATCTATGCCAAGGTTTCAGACGAAAAGGAAATATGATCTTAATCTGAATACCGTCTGTTAACCAATTTTTTGGAAATTCTTTTTCTGATAATTGAACGCCATTATAGGTGCATTTAACATACATTTCTCGATTCCAATCCTTAAAATCTTCGGACCATTCAGGAAATTGAAATAATAGCATACGGGCGATATTTTTAAATATTATCAATGAAGGCAATATAATATATTTTCTAAGAATCGATTGGGTTACTAATAAAAAACCTCTTATTACTTGAGCAAGTAAAATACTATCCCAGGCTTCCGCTATTTCTATACGTACTTTCTCCTTTCTTTTGGCTTCTTCTTTTTTATCTTCTTCCTTTTTTTTCTCACTTTCTTCTGTGGTTTTCTCTTTAGAATCCGAAATTTTGAGTTCTGTGTTTGTCCACATACCATTTCTAAAAATTCGGTTTATACGTTCGGAAATATCAAAAGAAAAAAAAGGGGATTTGTTTATTCGGTCCAAAAAGAGGGGGGAATGCACGTCTGCCTCAAAGAATTTCCAAGTAACGATTTTACGTCTTTGAGCACGTACAGAGCCTTTGATTAGGTCTCGACGAAAATCTGATTGTTGTGAATAACGTATCAAAGCAACTTCATCTGTTTGATCAGTATCATTAGTTTCTTGGGTATTACTATAAGTATCAGTATTCTCTTGGTTATCAGTAAAAATAACTACACTTTTTGCTTTTCTTGAGCGAATCTGATGATTCTCTACCCCACTCTCCTCGTTTTCTCCCTCCTCTTGTTCCAAATCAGTAATTAATTTGTATGACCAGCGAGGGATTTTTTTATGTATTTCTTTTAATGCAATAGATTTTTTTTTTATCGTTTTCTCGTTTGAAAGAGTTCTATCTGCATCAAATAAAAATTTTAAAACTTTTATTCTATCTTCTGAATCAATTCTTACTTGTTCATGTTCAGGAACTATAAAAGGTCTTTTAAAATTTAAACTTGATGTTGATTTTACAGCAAATTCATTGATTAAGTTCAATAAATAATCCATTTGCTTTGCGCATGCTTTTGTATCAAATGAATTTGGTTTCTGTTCAAATTCTAGGCGATTAATAATAAAAAGGATACTATGAATCTTATTTATCAAAAACTTTTCTATAGAATTTTTTCGAGAAATTTCCTTTTTAATTGAAAGTGAAAACAATTTTTTGATTCGTCCACGATAGGGTCCATTTATGAAAGGATCATATATTTGGGGTAAA